TATAATATTATATAAATAGATATTCTATAATATAGAATTTGATTTATTTTTTATAGATAACTATTTATCTAGATATACAAGATCAAAATAGAAGACGAAACAACTTAAACATCTCTATTGTTGAGTTGGATGCACAATTAATCCTATGGATCTTTAGGATTAGTGTATTCTTTTCTATCCCGTAGTTTCGGATCATAGATCGAGCTAAATATCACAACTTTTGTTACCCATCCTGTATATTGCCCTTTCTTTTCGTTTCGTGTTGGAATAGAAACTTATTAATAAGTAGACGAGATTTTACGAAAAAAGTTCTTCAGATTCATAGGAGAGAACAACTATTTCGTTTTTCGATGTGAATTTGACACAACAGGGGGTAAACTACTAAATAAAATAATTATTAAATATTCAAATTATTAATTAATATTATTTTCATATTTTAATAAAGAATTAATCAGTTATTAATATTTTTCCAATTCTATTTCAATTCTATAATAATCGAATTGAAATAGATAAAGAGTTCCAGCACATATAGTGACATATATAGTGAAACGATACTCTGGATTCTCACGAAAAAGAATCTAATACCCACTCACTCGTTATTATTATTAGTTAATAATCCTAGTGATTGGATTTATATGCTTATTGTGATAGGAAATGAAATATTCAAAAGATTTTTCATCGAATGACTATTCATCTATTGTATTTTCATGTAAATAGAGGCAAGAAAGCTCTATGGAAAAATGGTGCTTCAATTCGATGTTGTTTAACAGGGAGTTAGAATACAGGTATGGGCTAAGTAAATCAATGGATAATTTTGGTCCTATTGAAAATACCAGTGTAAGTGAAGACCCGATTATAACTGATATGGATAAAAACATTCAGAGTTGGAGTGATAGTGACAATTCTAGTTACAGTAATGTTGATTATTTAGTCGGCGTTGGGAACATTCGGAATTTCATATCTGATGACACTTTTTTAGTTAAGGATAATAATAGGGACAGTTATTCCATTTATTTTGATATTCAAAATCAAAATTTTGAGATTGATAATGATCATTCTTTTCTAAGTGAACTAGAAAGTTCTTTTTATAGTTATAAGAATTCCAGCTATCTGAATAATGTATCTAAGAGTGACGATCTCGACTACGACTATTCCATATATGATACTAAATATAGTTGGAATAAACACATTAATAATTGCATTGACAGTTATCTTCGTTCTCAAATCTGTATTGATAGTTACATTTTAGGTGATAGTGACAAATACAATGACAGTTACATTTATAGTTACATTTGTGGTAAAGGCGGAAAAAGTGGTGAAAGCGGGAGTTCCAGTATAATAACTCGCACGAATGGTACGAGTGATAGTGATTTAACTAGAAGAAAAAGTTCTAATAATCTAGATGCAACTAAAAAATACAGACATTTGTGGATTCAATGCGAAAATTGTTATGGATTAAATTATAAGAAAATTTTGAAAGCAAAAATGCATATTTGTGAACACTGTGGATATCATTTGAAAATGAGCAGTTCAGATAGAATCGAACTCTCGATTGATCCAGGTACTTGGAATCCGATGGATGAAGACATGGTCTCTATGGATCCCATTGAATTTCATTCGCAAGAGGAACCTTATAAAGATCGTATTGATTCTTATCAAAGAAAGACAGGATTAACTGAGGCTGTTCAAACAGGCACAGGTCAACTAAATGGTATTCCTGTAGCAATTGGGGTTATGGATTTTCAGTTTATGGGGGGTAGTATGGGATCCGTAGTAGGTGAGAAAATTACCCGTTTGATCGAATATGCTATCAATCAATTTTTACCTCTGATTCTAGTATGTGCTTCTGGAGGAGCACGTATGCAAGAAGGAAGTTTGAGCTTGATGCAAATGGCTAAAATATCTTCCGCTTTATATGATTATCAAGCAAATAAAAAGTTATTCTATGTCTCGATCCTTACATCTCCTACTACTGGTGGGGTGACAGCTAGTTTTGGTATGTTAGGAGATATCATTATTGCCGAACCCAATACTTACATTGCATTTGCGGGTAAAAGAGTAATTGAGCAAACATTGAATAAGACAATACCTGAAGATTCACAAGCGTCTGAATATTTATTTCATAAGGGCTTATTTGATTCAATCGTACCGCGTAATCCTTTAAAGGGCGTTCTTAGTGAGTTATTTCAGCTCCATGCTTTCTTTCCTTTGATTCAAAATTCAATCAAGTAGAGCTTTAAATTCTTATTAAAAATTTATAATTATTAAATTCTTATAGAATATTCTATAAGAATTTAATAATTATAAATTATATTAATTATATAATATAGAATTCAATATATAGAATTTTATTTTATATTATTAAATTATTATTATATACTCATTATTTTATATATATATCACTTAGATATACTTAGTAAAAATTATTATCTTAGATATACTTAGTATAAGTATATATGAATTCTAGTGATTATAAAATATCTTTCTACTTTAATTTATACTTTAAACAGGTAAAAATCTTAAATATTTTTAAATAGAACAATAAAAAATAAAAAAATAACAGGTACAAATATTAAATCGAGGTACCCATTCTATGACAACTCTCAGCAACTTACCCTCTATTTTTGTGCCTTTAGTGGGCCTAGTATTTCCGGCAATTGCAATGGCTTCTTTATTTCTTCATGTTCAAAAAAACAAGATTTTTTAGATACGGGCAGTAGAGACAAATCTCATCTATTTTTTTAGATCTAGAAGCAATTCGATGAATTACTCCTAAAGGTTTACATCAGAATAGTGCTAGTTGATGAGAGTTACTTCGGAAACAAGGAAAAGTAAAGTCAAATTAATTTGGTTGGGTTAGTTTCCCAATTCCAATAAAATACAACTGGATCTAATATGGGTTGGCGATCAGAACGTATATGGATAGAACTTATAACGGGGTCTCGAAAAACAAGTAATTTCTGCTGGGCCTTTATCCTTTTTTTAGGTTCATTAGGGTTCTTATTGGTTGGAACTTCGAGTTATCTTGGTAGGAATTTGCTATCTCTATTTCCGTCTCAGCAAATTCTTTTTTTTCCACAAGGGATCGTGATGTCTTTCTATGGAATCGCTGGTCTCTTTATTAGCTCCTATTTGTGGTGTACAATTTCGTGGAATGTAGGTAGTGGTTATGATCGATTCGATAAAAAAGAGGGAATAGTGTGTATTTTTCGTTGGGGATTTCCTGGAAAAAATCGTCGTATCTTTCTCCGATTCCTTATAAAAGACATTCAGTCCATCAGAATAGAAGTTAAAGAGGGTATTTATACTCGTCGTGTCCTTTATATGGAAATCAGAGGACAGGGGGTCATTCCCTTGACTCGTACTGACGCGAATTTGACTCCACGAGAAATTGAACAAAAAGCGGCGGAATTGGCCTATTTCTTGCGTGTACCAATTGAAGTATTTTGAAAAAAAAAAATTCAAGAATTTTTTTTTTTGAAATATTTGATATTTTTTGATTTTGATAGAAAGGGCGTTCTTTCGTTTCGAAATCCGACTAATATTCATTACTTGAAGTGCTCTTTCGTGCATTCATCGAAAGGTGCAATTGCTTCGAATTTTAGCAATTGATATCTTTGGAAACAATCTTTTTTTTCTTCATTCGAATTGGAAGTAGACTCTTTCTCTTTCTTATTCTATTTGTGTATTCTTTCTAAATTCAAGAACTAACTCCCGAATTGCAAATAAAAAAAACGTGAGAATAGATTTATAGGCTCTATGACTTGTGATAGAACTTATGCTTGATAGAAATATTCTTATCATATAGAGTTGACGAATGAGGTGAAGCTGAGTTCATTAAAGACGAAAAATGGCAAAAAAAAAAGCATTCATTCCCCTTCTATATCTTACATCTATAGTCTTTTTGCCCTGGTGGATTTCTTTCTCATTTAAGAAAAATATGGAATCTTGGGTTACTAATTGGTCGAATACTAGGCAATCCGAAATTTTCTTGAATGATATTCAAGAAAAGAGTATTCTAAAAAAATTCATAGAATTAGAGGAACTGTTACTCTTGGATGAAATGATAAAGGAATACCCGGAAACACGTCTACAAAACCTTCGTATCGGAATCTACAACGAAACGATCCAATTGATCAAGACGCACAACGAAGATCGTATCTATACGATTTTGCACTTCTCGACAAATATAATCTGTTTCGTTATTTTAAGTGGTTATTCTATTCTAGGTAATCAAGAACTTATTATTCTTAACTCTTGGGTTCAAGAATTCCTATATAACTTAAGCGACACAATAAAAGCTTTTTCTATTCTTTTATTAACTGATTTATGTATAGGATTCCATTCGACCCATGGTTGGGAACTAATGATTGGTTTTGTCTATAAAGATTTTGGATTTGCTCATAATGATCAAATTATATCCGGTCTTGTTTCCACTTTTCCAGTCATTCTAGATACTATTTTAAAATATTGGATTTTCCGTTATTTAAATCGCGTATCTCCGTCACTTGTAGTGATTTATCATTCAATGAATGACTGAAAAAATGATCCACTGATCCAATTATAAAGTTTGTTATTTTGTACAAAAGCTAAACATTCCAAAATTGACTTATTCTTTTCTTTTTCTTTCTACCCATCCTGGGAGTTCCTCCTATATTCCAGTAAAATTTTTTCAGTAAATAGCAGAATCATGGATAGGGAACTATACCAGTGACCTACCTAATTTTATTGTAGAACTTTTCAGGATCAATGATTGGACCATGCAAACTAGAAATGCCTTTTCTTGGATAAAGGAAGAGATTACTCGATCCATTTCCGTATCGCTCATGATATATATAATAACTCGAGCACCCATTTCAAATGCATATCCCATTTTTGCACAGCAGGGTTATGAAAATCCGCGAGAAGCAACTGGCCGTATTGTATGTGCCAATTGCCATTTAGCTAATAAGCCCGTGGATATCGAGGTTCCACAAGCGGTACTTCCTGATACTGTATTT